TGGCCCCCCCGGAATTCCTTCGAGAGCCTGTTGAATAATTTTTATGGATTCCATCATTTCACCAATTCGGACTAGATACCGAGCCAACGAATCCCCTTCTTTTTGCCACTGTACTTCCCAATCAAATTCGTCATAACACTCATACTGATCAACTTTACGAAGATCCCATTGTATTCCGGACGCTCGCAGCATTGGTCCCGATAAACCCCAATTTATTACTTCCTCTCGACCAATAATGCCTACCCCCTCGACTCGTTCTAAAAAAATAGGATTGCGTGTAATAAGTTGTTGATATTCAGCAACCCTTATTAAAAAATAATCGCAGAAATCCAAACATTTATCTATCCAGCCATGAGGGAGATCAGCCGCTACCCCTCCGATCCGAAAATAATTATGCATCATTCTCATACCGGTGGCAGCTTCGAATAGATCATATACTAATTCTCTTTCTCTGAAAATATAGAAAAAGGGAGTCTGTGCACCAATATCCGCCATAAAAGGACCGAGCCATAACAGATGAGAAGCTATACGACTCAACTCCAACATAATTATTCTGATATAGCTGGCTCTTTTAGGTACTTGAATATTTCCCAGCTGTTCCGGTCCATTTACCGTTATTGCTTCTGTGAACATAGTAGCTAAATAATCCCAACGTGTTACATAAGGCAAATATTGTATAATTGTTCGGTTTTCCGCAATTTTTTCCATCCCTCGGTGTAAATAACCCAATATTGGTTCACAGTCAATAACATCTTCACCATCTAGAGTAATGATAAGTCGAAGAACACCATGCATTGATGGATGGTGGGGACCCATATTGACTACCATGAGGTCTTTTCTTGGAGCTGGTATATTCATAGGTTTTTCCTTAATTCATTCTTTCATGAATTGTTGAAAACAAAAAAAAGTTCATTCAAATTCAAGATCTAATAAATCAAATAATTCAAAATGCTTCTTCAAATTAACGAGTTTTTGATTCCCGAATATCCAACCGATTAATTAATTCTTTATAACCTATTCTATTTTTCTTTGACAAATAAGATAGCAGTCGTTGGCGTTTTCCCAGAATTTTACGTAGACCTCTCTGAGATAAATAGTCTTTTTTGTGTAATTGTAAATGTGAAGTAAGTCTTCGTATCCTATTGGTGAAACTAAATATTTGAAATTCAACAGAACCCCTGTTTTCTTCTTTTTCTTCTTGTGAAATAACTGAGATGAATGAATTTTTTACCATAAAATGAAACCCCCTTCTTTTTTTAAGATATTTTTATTGATAGATATCTTTATTGATCAGTAATAATAATGTCACTTGTTTTAGTTTGGTATAGACAATAATCTTAATTTTGTTCTAATTTCGAATTTTATTAAATCAAATTAAATCAATCCGATTTTAATTTAAAAATTCGATTTGAAAAGGTATACAAAAGCATGGTTGTTTTCCGTACTCCAAAAAGATAAAAACTTAGTCCTAAAATCAGAAGATTTTATTGATTCATTTCGAGATCGAATTGATATGTCATTGAATTAGTATCATGTATCAGAATGGAATGTAAGACAATGAATGTGTGCACCTCTTTGTCGTCATAGACCCGCTACGATATGGGAAAGGTAGCAAAAATATACTAGTAATGAATTTTCAATCGCGGATACATATGTATCCTTACCATACCGAAACGACTGCCGTTATTGCTATCAAACCAATACCGATTCATACAAGCTAAATCTTCTAATCGATAATTGGGCCACAGAAATAACTTTAATTTAATAAGTTTCTTTTGATATCCTTTGCTTTTATCCAAAACCTGACTGTTTACCTTATTCCCATTCCCCAATGCTGAATTTTTATGCATATCATTTCTATTCCTAGAATTGAAACAAATTAGAATTCGAAATTCTCTCCGAAGTCTAGGTGATAAAAGATTTTCAGGAACAAACAAATCATAATGATTTTTATCCCTATTTCCAGTCATCTTTTTATATTTGGTAATGACTTCATCAGAATTCTTATCAACATGAGTTTTTTCTCGGTATTTTTGATTCATTTTGTGTTTACTTTGATGAACCAACGAAATACCAATGGTTTGAGACATAATAAATTGCCCATCATTTTTTATAGATAGACGAATTGGTTCAATAATCAAAATTCCTCTTTTGATCAATTCTGTAAGAGTTAAATTTTTCTGAATCATCAGAATATCAAGACTCATTTCTCCCCTTTGAATAGAGGATATAGTTATTTCTCGTGGATTTATCAGTCTAAGCAGGAGACAATATACTTTGATGTTATTAATTATTTTTTTATTTAAAATATCATCCCATCGCAATTGAAAAAGAAAATACCTTTTTAGTAAGAAATCAAACTCCGCTTTTGTATTGTTCTTGTATTGCTTTTTATTTTTATGTTTTTTCATGTCCGAGCCCGTATAATCTTCTTCAACATCTTTTTCTTGGTTTGAAAGAGCAGATTCAAGGTTTGCTTGGTCCGCGGATTCTTTTTGCCCTTTATTTCGTTTTTTTAATTCAAGAGATTTTTTTTCATTGGAGGATATTGATATAAAAGGATCTTTTTTTTTATTTCCAGCGATGCTTTTGTTTTCAATATCAGTAGCGTTTTCATTTATATTAGAATCTAAAAGAAGTAATTTTATTGGTATAACCCACGGTTTTGTTTTATACAAATTATAAAATATTAAAAATTCTGGGAAGAACCAACGTTCAAGATTTGATATGGGACGATTTAGCATTTCTTCATTCATTCCCATCCAATCAAAAAAACTTTTTTGATTGGATAAGTTGATTTCTTGATCTTGATGAATTGTGAGATAAAAAAGATTTTTCTTTTTGATTTTATCAATTATTTGATAATTATTAAGCTTAGCCTTAGTAGATTTTTTATTACTGTTTGGGTCAGTATCAATATTGATCCAAGCCTCGATATCGATTTTCGTTCTAAGACAAAAATCGACAATTCTCCAATCAAAATATTTTCTATCCAGATTTTTCTCCATATCTCGAATATCATCTTGTACTAGATCCTTATTGCTAGGGATAATAGGAATACCTTCCATCATATAAAAAGATTTTCGTTTATTTGTGTTGGAATTCGAAAAAACTTCTTGGTTATTTTTTACGTGTAATGACGATTCATAAATTGAAGAGTACTTCGTATCTTCAGAATTAATAGATTTATATGCTAACCGATCATATCTATATTGTTTTTTAAAATTATCTTTTTCATTTAGTAATGAAGCCGTTTCAAAATTATTTTGTTTTTCGTAGTGAATAAATTTTGTTTTTTTAGATGAGTTGCATAAATCCTTATTTTGATTCATACAGTGTTGATTGAATTGATTTCGCCATTTTTGTGGTACTAGTCTAGACCATCTAATCTGAGATATATCATATTGATAATGATTCCTTAACCAATTTGTCCATTGATTTATTCCAGAATTCTGACGATTCTTATGTCTTAATTGAGAATGAAAAAGTTCTTGTGTTCCAACAAAATAATCCTTTATTTCAGTCTTAATAAAAGGGGCTGCTCCATTATATTTAAAGACAGATTTTAACTTATAAAAATCAAAATTAATAAATTGGGTTTGGGAGAGTTTGTAAAATACATAGGCTTGTGAAAAGTGGGATAAGTCACAAAAAGTATTTGAATTCTTATTACTAATATTAGTATTATAAAGTGCCTTTTTTATAGTCGAAATAAAGTGAATTAAACTTTGATTTGTTTTATCCATTTTTTCTTGATTTGTTTCATTATTGGTAATGTATTTATTAATAATTTTTTTTATTGATTCAAGAAATGGTTGTGTATTGATCCTAGGAATATTAATGATCCACAGAAAGATATCTATGTATACCCTTTCAATGAAAAATTTCATAAAATAATGTAATTTGCGTATTAGTCGAGCATTTTTTCTTTTTAATATCTGCAAAATCTTTTTTTGTGATTCCAACCCTTTATCATCATCACTTATTTTGTTAGAACGAATATTTCGATCCGGAATTCGAAATCCGCCCTTTTTTTTATTTGTAATTTTTTCTATTTGGTTTATGATTGTGCTTGTTCTATCAGTTAGATCCTGCATTTTTTTTTCTGTCAATGAATAATTTGTCCAATTCCGAGGTATAGTTTCAATGGATGATGGTATAGTTTCAATGGACAATTCATCAATCATCAGATTACTGGTTATAGAATCTTTTTTAGTTTTACTCAATTCATATACTTTTCTTTTTCTCAATCCAAATAATAGAATTGGATTTATTTGTGAGAGTTCTTTTTTTATTTCTTTTAAAAAAAGAATCCTTTTAATGACCCATTTTTTTGTTTCTTTTAAAACATTTACAAACAATTTTGTTTTTTCTTTTAAAATTCTTAGAATTAGAAAGCATTTCTTTTTCAATTTTCGAATTTTTCTTTTGAGTTCTTTAAAAATGGGTTCAAAAAATGAAAGTTGTTTTCTGGGAGAATCAAAAGGGAATTCAGCTTCCATTCCAAAAATTGTTAAAAAACAAAAATCATTTTTTGAATCTTTCTTTTTCATTGGATCATTATAAGGGGCTCGTGGGTTAGATGTGTGCCAAGGTTTCAGACGAAAAGGAAATAGGATCTTAATCTGAATACCGTCTGTTAACCAGTTTTTTGGAAATTCTTTTTCTGATAATTGAACGCCATTATAGGTGCATTTAACATACATTTCTCGATTCCAATCTTTAAAATCCTCGGACCATTCGGGAAATTGAAACAATAGCATACGGGCGGTATTTTTAACTATTATCAATGAAGGCAATATAATATATTTTCTAAGAATCGATTGGGTTACTAACAAAAAACCTCTTAGTACTTGAGCAAGTAAAATACTATCCCAGGCTTCCGCTATTTCTATACGTACTTTCTCCTTTCTTTTGGCTTCCTCTTTTTTATCCTCTTCCTTTTTTTTCTCACTTTCTTCTGTGGTTTTCTCTTTATAATCCGAAATTTTGAGTTCTGT